TTTTGACGGATGTTCTTAGGTTCAGCAACAGTTGAGGAGCCAACCTGCTCGACAATAATTCCATAAACACCTAGCGGAGACGGTGACAACCTAAATAGGAAGATTACAACTCCGAGACATTCCAATAGAAAAACAAATTCTAGTCATTTATGCGGCTATCAATGGATGATGGAAAAACCAGCTAGCTCGGATGCTAAGAAACATCGTAAGAGAAGTCGTCCTGACAAACGGTTATTTCAGACCTACGTGGAAAGCTTTCGACAGAAAAAGAAAGTGAGACTCGTGCTGCTAGAGGAATTGATCCGAAAGGTGTTACATCACTAAGGTGCTCTTAGCTCCTGATCACTGGCACTTAGTACGAACAACTACCTTAGCACTACGTTCTGACTTTCCGATTGGAGTTTTAACACAAGTAGATCGCTACCCAGGGCAGATGCCGGGAAGCAAGGTGGTTAAAAGAGTTCTTGCTCCAATCTCTTCGGCGGATCCAACTAAGGAATGAACTGGCTTATTTGTAGTTTTTGGGGAGGAATCCCTTTTTATTTATACTTTTTGGTTTTTCCAAAAATCATTGGTGTAGCACGTAGGTGGATGAACCCTTATAACATGAGATCCGAGGAAACGCAGTTAAATCGACTGAAAGGAGGAGATGAGCATGAACATGCGAATCATAAGTCAGGGGTGAGTCATACGAACTCAGGATCGGTAGAGAGGGAAGTTTCTCAAAAACCTAGGTAAGAAAATGGGGCTTGCTTACTTTTGCCCTATGCTAGAGTCGACTTTTCAAAGTCATTCGAATGATTCCCCAAATTCTAATTATTGAAAAAATGAGATCCATTATACGGCCTAATCCGATATAGAAAAAGGCTCCCTTGCTCCGCCTAAATCTGTATCAATAGCAATGGCAAGATCAACTACTGAAGGGGTTGTGGCACCCATTTGGCTTTGTTGGCATGACTCTAGGAATTGATCTGAAATAGTAGCCTGCTGACCAAAATGCCTATGATAAAAGAGGTGCTAGCTAGTTTACTTGCCTACTTCTTAGAGCGAGGACGTAATCCCGGCTCTATCAGCGGAAGAGGAGATCCTTCGTCCAGGAGTCCATTTCTATCCCTTTCTCTTCTATTACTTCTAGCAATCAATCATAATATAGTATAGACTCTTAGCTCAAAGAAGACCCAGGCAATGCCAATCTCGACTAAACTGCATCAACAAGCTTTTCCTGTACCACGAATCCATGTAGATCCAGAATGACACCAAACCAATCTCAAAGAAACAGCAACTATGACCGCAAACGCCAACTCACTTCTATATATACGTCACCAGTACCATCTTGTTTAGCACAAGTGTGATTGTAGCCATGTGGACGATTCCTTTGAGGTTGAGGCTCTCTGAAAGCCCAACTCTTATATACGTTACCGTTAGTCCCTCATTTTGTATCTATATCTATTTAGTCAAGTATCAGCCTCTCCTGTAGTAGCGAGGATAAACGTCGCATTCCCCACCTCTCTCAAGTCGAACTGAAAAAGAAGTTCATCGACAACACCGGCTCGTACTCGCTATTTAAGATTTCGTTTGGAATTTTATTTGCAACCACCAGGATGGGAACATCTTCATCTCATTGGATCAACTTCATCGGAGAAATCCAGTTCTACGGCTCATGGTTCGAGCTCAGAAAAGAAAGAAAAGAAGTCAAGTTCAGTGGGCCGAGGGGGCGCCAGAAAAGGGGATAGAAGAAGCACCCTGAGAGGGAAGGGAAGGATGTGTCTGGTGGACAAGTACCTTAAGTGACAGTTCAATCAGAATCTTAATAAGAATAAGTAAAGGAAATAGTTTTGTGTCCATCTACGGAGGAAGGCTCGTCTCAAATAAATTTTTATTCTAGGTCCAGATGTGGTAGAAAGAAGGGCTTAAGACGGATAAGGAATAGTAAGAGTTTATAGACTGCCTCACTAATAATCTTCCTTATCGTACTACTGTACACAACTAGAAAAGGGGCAACAACTCTTGAGTGAAAAGCAGTATCTCAGTATCTAAGTAGCCCTTCCTTGACTTAGTGGCTTACAATACTTGTCCTCAAGCTAAACAAAAAGCTTACTCAACTCGTAGTGAGCCCACCATTGCTTTCAACAGTCCGCGTTCGGGGACGGACAAGCTATAGCTATAGATAGAGTGGCAAGGAGAGATGCGTTATGGGACACAGGTGGCAATAGAGATCTTCCTATATGACTCGGAAAGTGAAGGAGAGAAGCTAGAGTGCCTATGAGAAGCCTCTATGAGTAGATTATACCATGCCAGGTACAGTAAAAGTCTTTATGATACAGTCTTTATGAGCAGCATACCAGTGTATTTAATGATTTCTGGTGATGAATATATTCTAGCTACCTTTCTCCGGCTAACGCGTATCCGTTTTATTGCTTTTAAGAGTTCCTTACTCACAAGTAGTACGGAAATAAGATCTTTTTTTAATATAAATATCGCTTAACCGTTAACTAATACAGAAAGAGCTTAACTGATTGCTCGAAAGCCCTCCCTTCCCTTATAAACTTAACCAACTGCAACTGATTCACATGAGTCTCAGTAGGACCCTACCAACCAAAACTTTACGCACAAAGATACCTGGAAGACAAACGAAAGACTGAAGGAAGATGGTAACCTATCGTTCTACAAAACCCCTACCGGTTGCATTGGTTAGTAGATCCCCGCATCATGGCTCGGGATCAGAGACCTTCATATTAAAGTACGGCTTTTAACCACACGGCCTGTATGAGTGATATCACAAACACGTTGACTTACAGAAAGATCAAAGACGTTTACCTTTTCGAAGGGCAATGGGAGTCTAAAACAGAGTTACTCGTCGATACGATAGGTTGATTTACGCTTACCCGTCATTATAGGCATAAAGCCTAATCTGAATTTGGAAATTAAAATACGAATAAGCTGGTCAAGTAGAAGGAACTCCCAGAGTGTGAAGCCCCTTGGGATAGGAGATGAGACTTGGTCTGGGGCAATTGCACCGTTCTCTCCCTCCGCGCATGACTAATCGAGAACGAACTTCGCAATTAGAGTTTCTCGACCTTCTCAGGCACTGCGGAATGGTCCCAGAAAGGATGAGAAAAGGGCTGCTGCCGGGCTAGGACCAGCGCTTGCTGCCCGACTATCGCAACAATTGTAGCGGCTCAATTGCCTTCACTAAAGCAGCACTAAAACGAAGCACTATTGCCACCCCTCATACACTCAAACACTTTTTTAGTAGTTAAAGCAGAAGTAGGCCGCATGCAGTAGCAAACTTTTAGCCAAGGGGGCGCAACTAAGGGTTTAGCAAGATCACTCGCTTCGGATGTGCGGGGACGGTTCCTACTTTGAGCTAGCACTTGAGCCTGATGGTGACAAGTGAGGTCATAAGAAGCAAGCGGTGAGCCCTGAGAAAGAGCGCTCCGCCGCGCGCTACGAGGGAAGGAAGCTAAGCACAAAAAGCAGAGCTAAGTAGGGGCGGTGGGTATAGCATACGAGACAGGTGCATTCAATCCTGCTCTCACCAGCTTGTGCTGGGAGTACGGTTCATTAGGTACCATAGGTGTCACCATAGTAGTAATATAATAGCCCATGTCTTCCTTCTCCACTCACTAGGAGTTTGAAAGCTTCAGTCAACACAGTCCTAGGCGCACTAGAATGGATAGCACAGGTCGGAGATGAAGCTTCTAGACCAACCTCTTCCCCGGTCTCTGTATGACTTCAAGGGTTAGTCACCAGGAATGGTAGAGAGAGTTCCTTTTTTGTTCATCTGACCCAGGGAAAATGCTCTTTATTGGTCTCTCAATAGGCGAAGCAAAACAGAACTACGCTCAATCTAGCACTAGCAATGAGGAAAAAGAGGTCTTTTGCCTAGTAGTCGCCTTTCTCTTGTCCAGATCGGAAGTTGGAAATAAGGAGTCTGGTATTGAAAGATAAAGTTTTAGACAGAATTGAGCAGAAAGCTACGTTTCAGCTCCCCTTGAGGGGGACTTGGTAAACTACATTTTGTGTAGTGAAATGATCTATAAACAGAGGATCGACAGAAGCGAAACTCGAATCACACCATCAGGAATAGGTCCAAGCATTCCTCTTTTGGGTAGGTGAGTGGGGAAGATTAGAGCAAGCAAGGCATGAGATCTTCGCCTTCTCCTACTGACCTGTGTTTTGTGTACACTCGGGAGTTCCCAGTTCTCTCTAACGCAGCGGCGGGAACGCTACGAGTTAGCCTCATGAAATAAACTTCTTTTATAGGATGTTCGCTAGCCGTCTAACCATCGGTATATCTGCATCCCGGTACAGATGCTTTTATTAACATCTTTATCGCGTCTATCGGAAGTCCACCTTTACATATGAGTTTTCCCATTCGATCTAATGATGTAATGGAGGAACATCTATCAACTTAGGGCAACCGAGAAAGCTTCGCATCAGAACCCTTACCCTTAGCTCGTTGCTAGGTCATCAACCCCAGTAACCCAACAGGGTAAATAAATAAAACCAACCACATTAGGAAATGCGAGCTGGGAGAGCCGCGAAGCCTTCTTTGTGGAGCAACTTCCTTCAGTTCTAATAAGGTGTGAGCTAGGTGTGGGCTTGGCTTGGGGTAGGCGCTAAGGAAGCAGGTCCCTCTTTTAAGGAGCGTTATGGTCTACGACCTCTACGACTGAATTACCCCTCGGGAAGGAACCAAGAAGAAGGTAGCCCCCCCAAAAAAACAGATGGTTCAGAGCGCTAGTGAGGCTCACAACAGGGAACGAAGGCTGGTCGAGCCTGCTCTCCCCTCAAACCTTCCTTTCAGAGTCTTCCTTTAGATTAGAATAGTTAGAATGGGCTTATTCTTCAGCCTTTTTTTCGTTATCTTTTCCCACCCGCCATCCTCATTCATTGGGCCTCCGTACCACCTACTCACAAACAAGAAAGGGTGATGATCTTTAGCTTTACTTGTGCGTAAGGTGGATTACAAGTGGGTAAGCATTACTGTTGATAGGGAAAAGCTAGAACAAGGGGGCAGAGGAAATAGCCTTGCGAGACCCAGCGAGGGTACCGAATGTCCAAGATAGTAACAGTCGATCGCGCCTTATTATCTTGACAGCCGTGCTTCTTTTTACCAGAAATCACCCTTTTTAATGCTTTGGCCCATAGGGGGAGAAGTTTTCTTAAAGTTGTGCCCTCCCAGAGTGGAATTAAGGTTGTGCTATCAAAATCCCTGGGAAACAGACAAAGATGAAAAAACATCCGTGGTTTAGGAGTGGAATTTCTCTTCCAGTGACCAGATTAGATCCAGTATCACCGACCACTTCTTCAGACGTAGTTCTTCTTGATACTTCAAAGAACGACGTAGAGATGTCTGTATCCAAGAACCTCTAAGTCCCACTTCAGCAGGTTAGAAGTCTTGTCCTTATCAGGTCAAGACTTGTATACTTTATGTTTGGTCTGATTTTCCCTTAATACTTGAATAAGGCAATCAGGGTTCTTTGACTGGTGATGCCGTGGCTAGCAAATCGATAGTGCTGGGTTAGATGCTTGGCTCCAGTCTTTAGATATTTGTGAATGAGATGGGTAATTCTTTGATTAGCAGTCTCCGAGAGTGTGCTCTAGTAGAACTTTCGGCTACAGTTGCCGATGAGGTCTTTTTTGAGTCACTGGGCTTTGATCCGTCGCCATTCTCTAAGCGGAGTCGTGCTTTGTTCATTGCAAGTGTTGAGTTTGAGGCAAAGCGGAAGAAGTTCGATCCGGATGTGATCTAGGAGAAGAAGAACGTCATCGTGGCAGAGGTAGTAGCTCAAGCTAAAGAACTTGAGAAGACCTTGGAGGAAAAGATGAACTTGCTTGATGCATGCCACGCTGTACGCAAGGATCTGAAGACCGCCCACTCATCTTTGCAGGAGCAGATCATTGAGTTGGAAAGGAAGCTGTCGGGTTTGCGGAACTAAGCTTCATCTCTTATGGAAAAGCTGGATGAGTGTAATGACAAAGAGTCCGAGCTAGAGTCGCAGATGGAATCTGCTGCATAGGACATAGAAAGCTTGTCGATGAGGGTCGTTCTTGCCGAGCATGAGTATGAACGTGCAGCATCTTCCCTTTATGTTTATAGGGAGAAGATTCTGGGGCTGCAAAAGTCCGTTGAGACAGTTGGGCTTTGAGCTTTCTTGCTTTGTCTGCCTTGGACATCTTCATAGTTTTGATTTGACTTTCTTTATGCCCTATAAACTTGGTTTTATTTTTTGGTATTATATATGCATGAATTCCATGGTTTGATTTTGCCTTTTACACTCTTGCTTAGGAGTTATTTGCTTACACCCGGTAGGACGTGGTTAATCTGCTCTTTCATCTTGAATGGGACAAATTGTGAATCTACTCCTGGCTTATGAGGAAAAAAGGGCTTTTTGATGTTGTTTTGCCGTAAACACTGTATACTCATGCCGGCCAGGAGTTTGCCGTTCATAGTTTATACTCATGCAGGCCAAAAGTAAATAGTTTAGTCTCATGTTCAGGAGACTGTCCCTAATTTATACTCATAGTGGGTAGTAAAGAGTTAATCCTCATATTCAGGTGAATAAGGTACATCTCATTTAATGAAGTTTTGGTCCGGGGCTTTAAACAGCACTCCGGTGGGACAGGGTAGTTATCGTTTTGGTGAGACTGAGGTAAGTGAAGTGATACAACTTAGACTTACACAATTGTAAGACTGCTTAGGTAGTTTAGGCTCGTGCCTAGGAGCGTCTTTGAGTTGTACACCTGGTGGGACTGGGCAAGTAAGCTTGTACTCGCCGGTGGGACAGTAGTTTTATTGAGATCTTTTCTCTCCCTTACCTACCTTAAAGCTGCCTTAGATGCTCTTGTTGGATCCAATCCAGAAGAAGTGGGTATGGATTTTGATCTCGATCTGGTCTACTGGTGCAACATTCGCTTAGTCAACTCATGGTAGTGCTACTGATGTCGGTGCTGGACCCGGAACAGCTGCTGGACCGAGTTAATCGACAGGATCTACCCCTCCAAATGGAATTGGTAGGAATGCTCGTTCAAATGGAATCGGAACTGTGACTCGCTCCAACTACGGCAGTAAGCCACCCAAAGGTAGGAATGCCGTGAATCCTAAAAGGGAGAGGTAGCCGGTAGTTGAGAGATATTGATCTTGTTTTGTATTGTTGTTGCTAGACCAAAGGGAAAGGGAGAGGAAGCGAATGCTGACGAGACCCTTCTACAACAAAGAAAGTAGATTCATTCAATATTCCATCTTTCCTGGGGCTGGGTCTTGACTTAGGAACATGGAGTGCGTACCGCTCTTCCTACCAGGTCTCCCCCCCGCTGAACAAGTGGAACCACCAGATTCGTCTATATAAATTTAGACTTTATTTTACAGTGGAGCAATCATGGTGAACCAGCATTTAAAAAATCTTCAATAAAAAAATTATCCTTATTCCTAAGCCATATTAAACAAAAACCTATTTTTATTAAATCTTCATTTGTAAGTCCAGCATCATTCCACCAATCAATTTATGTCAGGTTAAGAAAAAAGAAGACTTGCATTCTAACCTGTCTCAACGAGAACTGGTAGAGACCGGTCCTTTACTTATGTCAAAAATGCAAGTTGCACCATTGAATAACAACTCTAATTCCACCTCCTGGTCAAATACAGGTTCGTGCTGCATAGCTGGGGAGGAACTTTAATCACATGTCGATGCTCTCACTTAGTGGAATTTCATTGACGTAGTTTCGACCCCTGATGAGGAGTCCATATGTCGATTCAAGTTAAAGAAGAAATAGGACTTTTGTTCAATAGGGATTTGAAATAGGGATTGGTCTGTCTCACAGATGAATAAGATGTCCCAATTGTTCATTTCATTCAAGGTGCGTTTTCCTCAGTGGACTTCGAGACCTAAGGGAGATGGTAATATGTAATATTCTCGACCACCGGGAGAGGAAAAGAAGAGTTATTTATGCACTGAACGAGCCGAAGGCATGGAATAGGGATAGATATGTCTCAAAGATCAGGTATTTTGGGAAATGCTGTTGTCACGCTCTCCTGACTATCGAAGACTCGAGCTGACGAAACCATTCGACCAGGTAAGAGGGGGCTAAAAAAGAGAAAAAAAAGAGATTTGTAAGTAGTTGAGCCTTTTTCCTTCTTTTTCGCGGTGAATTGACCCCCTTTAGAGCGGTTTTTGCTTTAAAATGGCTTTGTTTGGGCATCCTATCCCGTCATTTTCGTTTTTTTTCTTCATTAGGGGCTCTTTTAGGCTGGTGGTGGAGTGAATTGAGGGACCGACGGATCGTTGTGATAGCCGTGGTGAGTCGAATAGTAATATTCCTTCATAATGTCATAGATAGATTCAACTTGAAAGACCTGTTTTCTTTTGTTGTTTAGTGAATCGATCCAGGTTGTTGTACTGAAAGTGGGAAGCAAATGAATCGAGTAGCGAACCTGTAGCAGTAGAAAGGATGTACTAGAGGGAAATTCAAATCCATGTTCCTAAGGACAGATGAAGCGAATGGATAGCTCGTGGGATTGACCCGTGTATAAGGTAGCGCCGGAGTGCGGAGGTTGTCCTACATTACTCGGTCGGAGCGCTCTCTTGGGTGAAATAGTGAAAGCAAAAAGTTTAGCGTACGTTCTTGCCGGGAGAGTTCACCTGTGTCGGTCTACCACCGAAACCCAGACGCCAAAGGGATATTTAACTACGGAATAATACATTTCACAAAACGGCATTATCATTGCTTAAATCGAACGGGATAATATCGAGAATTCCCCCACCTACTTTTCCATGAAATGAGAATCCACCCGTAGACTCTATTTGGGCATTCCTTAAACAAGCGGCCTACCACCGACTTGCTATCACCTATCTTCCCCTCCTCCTACTAAGGCAGACACTGAGCCCAAGGAACACGCTTTCTCAAGCGTGGTCCGCCCACTCTTACCCCGGGTGCTAGCGCTTTCGCGCTAGGAGCATGACGAACCCCTCCTGTGGTATATCCGCCGCTCCTAAGTGCGCTTTCCCGGTAGTAGAAAACCAACTCTGGACAAACAGTATCCTGTCGTCGTCACCTGCGAGTCCCTAGGAGCAAAGGTTCCCCGCGTTAGCCATTAACTTCACTCTCTTTGTGACTCCTCGATCAACCAACCTGTCTATATGTATCTATTCGACCTACCGAAATTCTGTCGCCAGTTCTACTGCCTTGACTTTTCGAAGTATTCAAGCAAGACAAACCTCAGAGTACGCCGCGCACGGAGACCGGCCTATAGCTTTCACCGAAGATTGTGCTTGTACGGGTCTCTTACTCGTCCATTCATCTGGAGCATACGGGCATTCCAAGAAGCACCTTTCCCTTAGAAGCCATTCTCGTGCTTAGAAGCTGGCATGGAAGGAGTTTTATGTACTCCCCTATCCCTTGTTGATCTCATCGATTTGTTAATAACATAGAATATAGAAGTTTTGGATATCTCCGTATATAGGATCCGTGCCGTCGTGAGATATTAAAAGATTTTCCACCAATGCATTTTTCTCTTCAATTGTTCCTCGAAAGAGTGCACCGTCTGTCTCTAATGCGAATTCAGAAAACGAGATAACATAGTAGTTCCTGCCCACAGAGTCCTCTCCCTTAACAGGCTGGACTGGTCCACAGGAATCACCGCTAGCGGCTACAGTTAAACCACCTGCCTCCTTCGACTGGAGATCAATAGCGGCGGCCAAATCGATAGTCCTTGAGGGGATCTCTTACTTCATTGGAACGGGAACTGACACAAAACTATGGATAGACCCCTGGTTGAACGGCTCACCGTTGATCCACCGGCCGTCTAGGTCCCACCCGGCCGCAGTGGAAAGGTTTCAGTCAGTTAGCTCAATCATAAATAGATAAACCGACGAGTGGGATAGGAACCTGATTCTCCACCGATGGACTTTACCTGAAAATAAGGTATCGAGACCTACTGACATAGATTAAGCAGCTACTAGATCCCCCGTCTTGTCGAAGAATCAAATACTTCGTTCTCATCGATTGGGATTGACTGTCTTCTTTACTTCGACAGATGTGGTCAACCCCAGCTTGCTTATCTACGGCTGCCATATTCCGTGTAACTTAATGAATTTGATCTAATCCAATAAGCCCGTAAGCGCCGGGACAATATAATTATAATATCCTATAAAGGTGAATATTCAATATACAATTATTTGAGACTCCCCAAGGGGAACGGGATCATGCAATAAAAGATTACTATCAATTAAGCTGGTACAGCCACTACGTCTATTGTAGTACTACTTTCGCTGCTCTTCTACTCCCTGGCACTCGTGTCGCCATAACCCCCCGCGGCATTTCCATGACCAACTAGAAATAACCAGCAAAACCCATTCTGAATGGAACCAAACCAACCGGAACCTCCAACTCTCTTCTTTGAGGATAGCTCCCTTCTTCTATTCCGGACGGGGTTTATTATATTTATTATATTAATTAATAAGAAATGGAGTCTCACTCAATATTCAAAGGATCTTTCATTGATCAGAAGGTGTTGTTTCTTTCCACCCCGTTTAGAAGCACTTCATAGTTTGTTTGTTATTCGGAACTCCATTCTAAGGATGTAGCTGCTGAATATCCAATAGTTGACTTAAGAAAAGTTCTCGGACATTATTTTCAAAGAGAAAGTTTGAGCTATTTTTTAAGAGTAGAGTGGGTTGAGTTGGGAAGCGTCTTTCTTGAGCTTAGCAAGCGGAAGGGGTTTCATCGGAGAGCAAACTCCCGAGATATTAGTGGCTTGATGAACTATCCCATTTATGAAGATTTTTATTTTCGTATGAAACAGATCCGCTGGTCCGAATCAATAGAATCAGGAGTTGTTCGGATGATTGCCCCTGCTGGGAATCGATTCATGCCAAACGGGACTTCTTCACTTGTCAGTCGCCCGGGGCGCTTCTTGTTTTATTTTCTTGATCCCCTTGTATGATGGTCTCGAACCTGCTGAATTAGCATGCGTTGACCACTTTATCTTGATAGGGGCATTTTTTACCTTTCTTCAACCCGGGGCGCAGCTAGAAAAAGAAACCAGATGGTTAGAAGTAAAGGCCGAACGTAGGTGCTACACCGAGATTTAATAGCATACCATACATTATATTATGGTAATCGCGAGAATCCCTAGGTTTCAGTCCTAAGCTCCAGCCTTTGTGGATCTAGTAGGGGCTTCCGTCCCGTCCCGAACGGATGAGATAATCGAAGTCTTTTCCCGCGTCAGCGGGAGGATGTTAGTGGTCAAAGATCTCAGAGTTTGAAACTGACACACTATAAACCTAAAAAGAAAAGTGATCCTCAATCTTTTTATTGCTGGGGACACGGATTAGTCTTCAATAATTGGTTAATCACAGCGAGCGGCTCTCTGGCCATTATCAGACTAAACCAACCAGATGTCTTCGCAAGCAAAAGAGGAGTTGCCGCTATTTCTGTCCACCAGTTACCAGGGTATCTATCTATACTGAATACTCATACTCGATTCTTAACCGATGCCGCGGGGCAGACGAAGAATGATTGTATATAATCAAATTCGAGAAAGAATCTCTGCTCCCTCTTCCCTGCGTATGCTCCCTTCTTCACCGCCGCCCGTTCTTTCTTCACCGACACGCAAGGAGTCCCATTCTGCAAGGATAGTCGTGGTTAGAATCACAAGCACATAATATAGCTAAAATCACGAGTATAATCATAGCTAAAAAGGCTCGCCCTTCTGTTGGAGCAGCCGCTCCCCGAGTCGCGGAGATATCGTATTTCTGAATAGTTACCTCGTTCCATTCACCACAAGGCACCCGTCTTCCTAACTTCATCAATCTTGTCCCTCCGAAGCCTTGCTCTATCAAAACGATTGCTAGAAGAGTCGATCACTAAACCCCATAACATAGGTGGCTTAATAACCTTTGCATAGAGCCGCACTTGAAAGAAAGGATACATCTGAGCTAATTTTATTGAAATTCTTGTGCGTATCGCGATGCTCCTTGCTTTTGCCGAGGGGTTCGTCTTGGCTTTGTCTGGTAAGTTGCGATGGCTTCAGGACACATTCTTTCGAAGAAAATGACATGGATAACTAGGGAACCACTACAATAGGAAATAACGGATCTATTCACTTAAGTTGAAAAAGCTGCTTTATGGATATCTACCTAGGGAAGGTCGAAAGCTGAAGGAAGTCTAAAATAAATAAGATCGTGCTTCGTCTTCGTTTACGACACCGGCAATAGGATAGTCTCGTCGAGTATGAAATGAATAGTAGCAACCAACGGTGTGAAAGCGTCCGTTAACTAATAGGTATAGGTAGGTGTAATATGTTATAGCTGGCAGCTCCGGAGCTGTAGCAAAAGGCTTATTGCTTATCAAATAAAGTGATTGAACTATCTTACTTGGGCGGATGGGTAGAAAGAGGCGTCTTACGACACCCCTGTTAAGGGAGAAACTTTCCTATGTAGAATGTTGCACATCAGAAGAATCCGAGCGCTTGCTAGTAGTTTAATTGGCACGTTTTAGACATCAGAACAAGAAATCTCGTGATTGATGGTTGGTCTTTCTCTCGATAAAAGGCAACGCATAGACTGTGGTACTAGTCAAGCATGAAAAATGCAATCGTTATAAAGTGGCTCTGAACAATTCAGATTGTGTTGACCGTATAAGGAAAAATTAAGTAAAGAAAGAAGACTAAGCTAGTCCGCTTGTGTATGTTTATGTCAGTCCCTTGATCTATCATGAATCGCGAATGAAGATGTACCCCGGTAATTGAAGAGCCGCCTTTCTCTTTCTTTTAGTTCCGACAGCTCTAGAAGAGGGTCTTGGGTTTAATTCGAGGTGGTTGGTAGTTGTGACAAATCTAGATTGAGCCTCTGTTCCTTTTTGGTGTCTCAAAATTACATACATAAAGGTGTCCGTCATGGCTAAACAGAAAAAGGAGAGAGAGTGCTTCTATCATCACATCATTAGCAAGAAATGGGCGTTGGAACAAGTCTTCCTTGAATTCTCAGTTAGAGCATCCTCCTTTTCTGCAACAGCGGGAAAGCGGGTGAATTCGCCTTGGCGAACTTAAAACAAAAAATACATCTCGATGAAAATAGTTCAGTTCCGTCTTAGGTTGTACCTTATACGGGCTAGTCTGTCACTACCAAAGTTATAGTCAAGATTGGGCGGAGGATCAAAGATCCCCGGGTTCGAACATTGTCTTTTCCATCTTAGGTGGGTATAGAAGCTGCTGATGATGAAGAAAAACTCTCAATCCTGGTTCGAGGCTATGCTGCTTCTAAGCTCTCCTCACTTTCACGGCAAGAAGGCCATAGCAGCGTTTGGGGCTGCACAGGATCTTTAAAGTAGGTTCGACCGCATGCTACAGAGGAACGACAGACGGATCAGAGCAACGGATAAGCTAATACGAAAATAATGTATATAAATAGGGCGCCCAATACATTAGAAACTCATTGCCCATGGATAAAGAAAAAAAAAATTACTGTAATAGTGGATTCGGAATTGTGTAACCTCCCATTGCTCTATCTACGATAGCACGCAGCCGATAATGAAGACAGATATATAGAAAGTGTGCAGTGAGATTTGTTAAACTAATCATGCCCTTACGCCTACCGTCGTAGAAGCTGTTCCTAGGAAAGATTATGGTTCTAGCGTTCTGATTGAATCCCCCTAGAGAGGGGCCGGGCAAATGATAATGAGGCTGGCCCTTCGGTTGTACACGACTTCCCAAAAAGGTATAGTGGTTTCCCTGACTTGGAAGATTGGGACTTTGACCCCTACTGGCCGAAAGAGCCACGATGGGATTGGCAAAGGTCGGGCAGCGGGTGTCGCCGACCGGACTTCAATCTGGAATTTGATTGGCCCGACCCGCCGCACTGGGATTGGGGAGACTTGGATCTAGGCGAGCTCCTTTCTTATTCAATAAAAAAGAAGCCTCGCCTGGATACCCCGGTTTTTCCGGGACCGGCGGAATCGTCGGCGCGGAAGTCCACTTCTAGGCACTAGCTTCTACGGGGGGAGGACAGGCGACCGACCCGCTGGTCAAAGGTTCTAAAAGAATGCGCTTCAAAAGCAGCTGATCGGTAATTAATGTGCGCTCCTGTGGGAGTCGAACCCACCACATAGGCTTTTTCCTTGTTCTACCGAGATGAACTAAAGAGCGTGAGGAAGATTGGATTACTTATTATTAACCGCAAAGCTTTCCACGAGGAGCCCCAAAAAGTCACAAAAATTTCAGAATTAGGGGTATACGAAACCGTGTTTTACATGGCTGAGTGGAGGGTAACTCTGCTGACCGAAGCTGGCGTAAGTCCCTCCAAAGAGGGACTGGAACCGCTCCACATATATCTCTTTCGGAACGAGCCTTAACCGACGCTGCTGCTGCTACTGGTCTGGACACCAAAAATGCTGTCGATAGAGTTAAAGCAAGCATGCCGAGCCGGGAAAAGCATAACGGGCCGTAGAAAGAGCGCAAAAGCACACTCCCCTTGCCTTGATAACAAACCCAACGCTAAAAAAAGACCTCCTACACGCACGGGAACCAGAACAAAAGAAGGAAGAAAATAGGATCCGCCCGCACGTCCGAAAGGAACCAAGACCAGAAGATGCGGCATCGATCAGCTCCTTGAGTTGCTTCCTTAGCTCTGATAGTTCGGGGGGCAATTTTCGGGCGCAAAGCCTCCGGTTCCAGCTCTATCTTATGGTCCACCGGCCTTCTCGGTGTAAGGGTCTTCGACACTCAGGCATGACATCCTCAAAATCTCTTGTCGGTATCGTGGAACTATCGCTCGAGAAGTAAGTAAGCTGCTCCTTGTTTGGTCATAAGGATAATCGTTCTTATTAGGTCAGGGGCGGCCGGCCCGGGGGTTACCCGCGATTGGTAATGGCATAACCAGAAGAGGGGTAGGGGGGACAAGGTTACGCGCTGGGTAGCGCAGCGCATCTGTTTTGGGTACAGAGGCGACGAGGGGTGCTAACCCGGCCACCCAACCCAGCGGGTCAGGGGCGGGCCGG